TAATTTCATTAATTAAAATGGGTTCGACTGGAAAATAGAAATTACGTTGAAGGTTTAAAATCCATTTCAATTTGAAATTGACTTTTTAGTAAATTTTTTTTGAAATGCTTTTTCTATTTTTTTTCTAGAATGTCTAATATCTTTTTTACATCTTCTACGTGAAAATGTTCAATTTTGATAAGGTCTTCTTGACTCTTATTCAAAAGGTCCAATAATGTATGTATATTGGACTTTTTGAGACAATTGTAGATTCTGGGAGGCAATTCTAATTGGTCAATAAAAATATATTGAAAGGCTAGTTCTTTTTTTTTTTTTCTTAGGTTAACTAATCTATTATGAAAAGGAAAAAAGGGTAAAGTAACTTGATGTTGATTGTTCTCTAAATAGAACGTTTCTTCTTCTACATGTAGAAAAGGAATAAATAAATTAATTAAATTCCGGGAGGCTTCATGAAGTGCTTCTTTAGGAGTTAAACTTCCATTTGTCCATATTTCTAGAAAAAGAATCTCTTGTTTTTCATTCCCATTCCCATAAGAATGAATACTATGATTCGCGTTTTGAACAGGCATGAATACAGCATCGATAGGATAACTTCTGTCTTCAAAGTTATTTGACATTTTTAGACTATATCCGCGATTCCTCTCGATTTTTAATTCAATACACAAATCTATTGGTTCCGTTAAGGTAGCTATATGCTGTGTATTATCAATGATTTCCACAGAGGGCGGTAAAATTATGTCTCGAGCAGTTATATATCCAGGACCTTGGACACAAATAAGCGCGTTGCGCGCTCCATATAGATTACTTCTTAATACGATCTCGTTCAAATTCATTAAAATTTCATGTACTGATTCTTGAATACCTACTATGTTAGAATAGTCATGTGGTATGTTCTCAGATTTTGCACGTGTAATAGATGTTCCTTCTATTTCGCCAAGTAAAGCTCTTCGCATCGCAATGCCTATTGTGTCGGCTTGACCTTTCATAAGTGGAGACAGAATAAAGCGTCCATAATAAAGACGCTTACTGTCTCTTCTTGATTCAACACACTTCCACTGTAGTGTCCGAGTAGATACTTTGACTTTCTCTCGAACCATAGTAATTTTATTTGATCAGATCATTGAATCGTTTATTTCTCTTGAAACCCTTTCAGCCTTTATTTAGTTCTATACACGTCTTTTTTTAGGGGGTCTACAACCATTATGTGGCATAGGGGTTACATCTCGTACGAAACTTAAAAGTATACCGCTTCTACGAATAGCTCGTAATGCTGCATCTCTTCCGAGTCCGGGGCCTTTTATCCTTACTTCAGCTCGTTGCATACCTTGATCCACTACTGCTCGAATAGCATTTCCTGCTGCGGTTTGGGCAGCAAAAGGTGTTCCTCTTCTTGTACCCCGGAATCCGCAAGTACCTGCGGAGGACCAAGAAATCACTCGACCTCGTACATCTGTAACGGTCACAATGGTATTGTTGAAACTTGCTTGAACATGAATAACTCCCTTTGGTATTCTACGTACATTTTTACGTGAACCACTACGTGTATTTTTACGTGAACCAATTCTTAATATAGGTTTTGCCATATTTTTTCATTTCACAAGAAATATATGGATATATCCATTTCATGTCAAAACAGACCTTTTTTTTTTTTTTGCCAGCTCTTTGGAAGTGCCTTTTCCTTTACTTTAGTTCCTTTAGTAAGATTATCCTTGTCTTTGTTTATGCCTCGGGTTGGAACAAATTACTATAATTCGTCCCCTCCTGCGGATTAGTCGACACTTTTCACAAATTTTACGAACGGAAGCCCTTATTTTCATAGTTGTTATTCCTTAATTCTGTGAATATATTTATTGGTGGACGAAAAAAAGTTTCTTGATATTTTTGAATCTTGAATTGTATCTTCGTGAAAGGAATGGTTGAAATTGAAAAAAACCACTTACTCATTTGAATCCTTGTTATGGAGTCTAGAAAATGGCTGTTCCCTGATTAACTTATACCTAAGAACTTACTCAAAATTTTACTTTTTTCTCCTAGAGGTATACTTATACAAAAATATGTCGAATCCTTTCAGAAGCATGGCCTAAAATAAAAAAAATCTTTAGTATCTAAACAAAACCGAACCATGCCGTTCGGAAGTGATTCAGAAAGAAAACTTTCATTAATTCTTTAATTTCATTCGAAGTAAAACATCCGAAACTGTTTTGAACAGGGTTGGTATTACACAACCCCCTTTTTTTCACAAATCGTAAGTTCCAGATATCTAATTTTTATATTAGAAGGATTACCATATATAACACAAAATTTCTCCGCCGATTCTTTTTAGTCGAGCTTCTCGGTCTGTCATTATACCTTGAGAAGTCGAAAGGATTACAATTCCTATTCCGCCTAAAATTCGTGGAATTCGTTGAGAGTTAGAATAGATTCGTAGACCCGGTCGACTTATTCTCTTTAAATTTAAAATCGTTTTATAGGATTCTTTCTTATTTCGTCGGTGTCTTAGGGTTAAAATCAAAAAATATTGGTTGCTTTCGCGATGCTTCCTTACGTTTTCGATAAAACCCTCTCGTAAAAGGATTTTAACAATGCTTTCGGTGATGTTAGTCGATCCTATCCGAACCGTTCCTTTTCTATTCATGTCAGCATTTCGTATAGAGGTTATTATATCAGCAATAGTGTCTTTCCCCATGATAAGTTAAAATTCCTTATTGTTCTATAATTTTGATATAATCAACATGTTCTTTTTCTTTTATTTATATATAGATATAGACGAATTATATATTAATATATGAATTAAATTCTTAATATTTTCTTATTAAGGGTATATGCGTGATACACAATCTATTAATTAATTTTATTTCAATACCAGTTTTTTTTAATCCTATACTAACTATCGATATTTAGATCTTATAATACCTCAGGAGCTAATGAAACTATTTTAGTAAAGTTTAATTGTCTCAATTCCCGTGGGATCGCCCCAAAAACTCGAGTTCCTTTTGGATTTCCTTCTTGATCAATGACAACGGCGGCATTGTCATCATATCGTATTATCGTCCCATTGTTACGTTTGAGTTCTTTACAAGTACGTACAATTACAGCTCTAATCACTTCTGATCTTTCTAGAGGAGTATTTGGTATTGCTTCTTTGATTACAGCAACAATAACGTCACCAATATGAGCATATCGGCGATTACTAGCTCCTATTATTCGAATACACATCAATTCTCGAGCCCCGCTGTTGTCTGCTACATTCAAATAGGTTTGTGGTTGAATCATATCATTTTTTTGTATCTCTTCTTTTAATGCAAAGGACGAAGTAAAAAAATATTGTTTGTCAAAAAAAGAAAACTGATAATCTTTTTATTCTTAAATGTTATTTAGCTTTTTCATTCTATATTCCTATTCAGAAATAATGAATTGGGTTTTTATAGGCATTTTTGATGCCGCTATTGAAATAGCTTTTCTGGCTATATTTTCGGGTACACCACCCATTTCATAAAGGATTTTACCTGGTTTAACCACAGCTACCCAATACTCAGGGGATCCTTTCCCAGAACCCATACGCGTTTCCGCGGGTCTTACTGTAACTGGTTTGTCTGGAAATATACGTACCCAAATTTTTCCACCACGTCGTACATTTCGTGTCATTGCTCGTCGCCCTGCTTCTATTTGTCTAGATGTGATCCAAGCGGGTTCAAGTGTTTGAAGAGCATATCTGCCAAAACAAATACGATTCCCACGAGAAGATATTCCTTTTAGTCTTCCTCGATGTTGTTTACGAAATCTGGTTCTTTTTGGGTTATAGTTGATGGGTTTTTTCTAAATTAGAAATTCCATCTCTACTACAGAACTGAACGTGAGAGTTTCTTCTCATCCAGCTCCTCGCGAATAAAAGGACTAAAAAAGCTTGTATTAAGCTATAGATGTAGTTAATGATTAATTCTATTAATCATGGTATTAAATTTCATCTGATCTCTTCTAAATTTGTGATATGTCTTTTTCGAAATGAAATCCAAGATGAATTCTATTTATTAAAAAATAACGTAATATCATCATCTCTAATGTCGTTTTTGTTAGAGTTAGAATATTCTAACAAATCCTTATTTTCTTTTATCTTTTTCATTTTTTTTGTCGTATTTTATTACTTTTATTAAAAAAAAAAAAATTTTTTCGCCGGCGAATATTTACTCTTTCAATATCTATATTAAGTTTAATGTTTATCCCAGGAGGTCTCAGAATAAAAATCAAAATAGATAATAAAGTTTCTGGTTTATTCCGCCATCCTGTCCAATGAATTACTAAGATTTGTTTTTCAATAGAATCCTCTATATTCATGGGTTCCGTCGTTCCCATCGCTTCTTGATTAATCATTAGGCCCGAATTCTACAATGGAGCTCTTATATGAAATTTGGAATTTCATTTTTTAATTTGTTTTTGAGTCAATTTTCTCAGTTTTTATTGGCTCAAGGCTCTTAATTTTTTTTGTTTTCGGAACAGATTTATCTAATTATTATGAATGAATCTGTATTGATGCTTTATTACATTGCTTTTCTTACAGTGACCTCATAGACTTTCCAAATTGGAATCATATATCATTAATATTCAATTTTTTCTCTCTTTCTTTCATCCTTCCACTTATCCGCATACTTTTCGATTACCTTTCATAACTTAGAATCATATTTCTTTATTCTTTTTTTTGTAAAAAAAATTCAGTTGCTACAATGATATGATCAATCTATCATATCTTGACTGATTTTATTTATCCAGATAATGCGAAGCAATGAGTTGCTTAGGTTATTTATTAATGCTATAGTTATTAGTTGCTGTTATAGGTAAGTTCTTTTTTATTTTTTGTTTATCTTAATCTAATCCTAAACCAACGAGTCACACACTAAGCATAGCAATTATATCAAAGGAGTTTTGATGGAAATTTTTATTTAACCTTATAGAATTGCTGATTTTATTCTTAAACATAAAAAAGAAGACTGCAATTTTTTATTACT